AAAATTGGTTTATTCTGCAGCAGCAAATGCTAATCACAATATGCGCTTCAACGAAGCAAATTTAATAATTAGTAAAGCTGAAGTCAACGAGGGCAACACTGTGAAAAAATTAAAACCTCGAGCTCGAGGACGGGGTTATCCGATAAAAAGACCCACTTGTCATATAACTATTGTACTGAAAGATTTAGATGTAGAGGAAGAATATTTAGATTCATTTGCATTTGAAGATAAATATATTCACAAAAAATAGACCATATTATGTTTAAAAAAACTGAAAAAAAAAAAAAAAAAAAAATAAGTACAAGAGGTCATCATATGTATAGTAATACTAGTGGGGGATTATGGGACAAAAAATAAATCCGCTTGGTTTCAGACTTGGTGCAACCCAAGGTCATCATTCCCTTTGGTTTGCACAACCAAAAAATTATTCCGAGGATCTACAAGAAGATCAAAAAATACGAGATTGTATCAAGAATTATATAAAAAAAAATATGAAAATTTTTTCTAGTGTCGAGGGAATTGCATGTATAGAGATTCAAAAAAGAATCGACTTGATTCAAGTCATAATCTATATGGGATTCCCAAAGTTATTAATAGAACATCAAAAAATCGAAGAATTACAGATGAATATACAAAAAGAACTTAATTCTGTGAACCGTAAACTAAACATGGCTATTACAAGAATTGCAAATCCTTACGGACACCCTAATATTCTTGCAGAATTTATAGCCGGACAATTAAAAAATAGAGTGTCATTCCGCAAAGCAATGAAAAAAGCTATTGAATTAACTGAACAGGCAGGTACAAAAGGAATTCAAATACAAATTGCAGGGCGTATCGACGGAAAAGAAATTGCACGTGTCGAATGGATCAGAGAAGGTAGGGTGCCTCTACAAACCATTAAGGCTAAAATTGATTACTGTTCCTATACAGTTCGAACTATCTATGGGGCTTTAGGTATCAAAATTTGGATATTTGTAGACGAGTAATAATAAGCCTTTACTTGACTTATCTTTAGTTTAGGTCTATCAGGTAATAGAATAGAACAAAAAAAATTCTTTCATTCTTTTTTTTGTCTGTTAAATCAAAACAAATAATTCTATAAGGTTGAATAAAAATTCCATTAATCATTTGATTCGATATAATTGCTATGCTTAGTGTGTGACTCGTTGGTTTTTTTAGGGTTAGATTCAAAAAAAATACCAGCCCATAGTATGAACTAATAACCAACTCATCGTTTCGCATTATCTGGATATAAAGAACCAGTCGAGATATGATATATTGGTCATATCATTGTAGCAACTGAAATCTTTTTTGGATAAAAAAAACCAATTTGATTCGGGGTTGTGAAACAATAAAAGTAAAGTATATGGATAAATGGAAAGGTGAGAGAAAGAAAGAAAAAAAAAAAAGATCTATGATATAGAATTCCAATATGTAAGGTGGATGATTCATCTCATAAAGGGAAATGTAATAAAGCATTAATTGAAATTGATCCCTAATTAAACAAAATCGTTCTTATAGAACAATAAAATCAAGAGCCCCGAGTCAATAAAGACTGAGAGTATTGACTCAAGAACAAATTTCATTAGAGGCTCCGTTGTAAAATCCAGACCTAACCATTAATCGCGAAGCGATGGGAACGACAGAACCCGTGAGTGCATAAGATTCTATTGAAAATGAATCCTAATGGTTCATAGGGTAGGATGGCGGAATGAACTAGGGACCAATTCATCTATTCTGAAAAGTCATGCCATGAACTAATCTGATAAACTGAATATTAAATTAGAGTAAATATTCGCCCGCGAAAATTTTTATTTTTTGGATTTCAAAATTGTAGTCGATCCAATATGATTATGATAATAAAAGGCAAAACAAACTAAAGATTTGTTATAACCTTATAATAACACAAAATTTTTTATATTTTATAAATTGAATGCATATTTAGTTATATCTCAAAAAAGATATATCAATTTCTAATAGATTATCAAAGACTCTCATGATTCAATATATTGTTTCAATATATTATTCATTAAATACATGTATATTAGTTTATAATCGTTTCGTTCGCGAGGAGCTGGATGAGAAGAAAATCTCATGTCCAGTTCTGTAGTAGAGATGGAAGTAATAAAGAACCATCAACTATAACCCCAAAAGAACCCGATTCCGTAAACACCATAGGGGAAGAATGAAAGGAATATCTTATCGAGGTAATCATATTTGCTTCGGTAGATATGCCCTTCAAGCGCTTGAACCTGCTTGGATCACATCTAGACAAATAGAAGCAGGGCGACGAGCAATGACACGAAACGCACGCCGCGGCGGAAAAATATGGGTACGTATATTTCCAGACAAACCAATTACAGTAAGACCTACAGAAACACGTATGGGTTCAGGAAAAGGATCTCCTGAATATTGGGTAGCTGTCGTTAAACCAGGTAGAATACTTTATGAAATGAGCGGAGTACCAGAAAATATAGCCAGAAAAGCTATTGCAATAGCGGCATCCAAAATGCCTATACGAACTCAATTCATTATTTCAGGATAGGAATGTAGAACCAAAAGAAAGAGGTTTTTCGGATGAAAAAAAACAATTGCAGGTTTCTTTTTTTGTTTTGGATAAACAATATTTCTTTTTTTTTTTTACTTAGCCCTTTGCATTGAAAAAACAGATAAAAAACGATATGATTCAACCTCAAACCCATTTGAATGTAGCGGATAATAGCGGAGCCAGAAAATTGATGTGTATTCGAATCATAGGAGCTAGTAATCGACGATATGCTAAGATTGGTGACGTTGTTGTTGCTGTAATCAAGGAAGCAATACCAAATACACCGCTAGAAAGATCAGAAGTGATCAGAGCCGTAATTGTACGTACTTGTAAAGAACTCAAACGCGACAATGGTATGATAATACGATATGATGACAATGCTGCAGTTGTTATTGATCAAGAAAGAAATCCAAAAGGAACTCGAATTTTTGGCGCAATCGCCCGGGAATTAAGACAATTAAATTTCACTAAAATAGTTTCGTTAGCGCCTGAAGTATTGTAAGATGAAACTATAATAGAGCTTTTAGTATTTGAATTAAATTGATTAAATTAATTAGTAGATTTAGATTAATTAGGAGATTGTTTGTGTCTCACGTATATGCCTTTAATATTTCATAAATATTTAATAATTCAGAAAAAAAAAGAGCATGTTGATTATATCAAAATTCGGGGACAACAAAAATCTTAGTTTCTTATGAGTAAAGACACTATTGCTAACATACTAACTTCTATACGAAATGCTGACATGAATAAAAAAAGAACAGTTCGAATACCATATACTAACATCACTGAAAACATTCTTAAAATCCTTTTACGAGAAGGTTTTATTGAAAACATGAGGAAACATCAGGAAAGCAACAATCTTTTTTTTGTTTTAACCCTACGACATAGAAGGAAAAGGAATAGGAAAGGACCAGATAAAACTGTTTTAAATTTAAAACGGATCAGTCGACCCGGTCTACGAATCTATTCTAACTATCAACGAATCCCAAGAATTTTAGGCGGGATGGGAATTGTAATTCTTTCTACTTCTCGGGGTATAATGACAGACAGAGAAGCTCGACTAGAAGGAATCGGTGGAGAAATTTTGTGCTATATATGGTAATCTTTTCGGATATTCGAATTATATATGTATATGGAACTTTCGTATTTGTGAAAAAAGAGAAAGGGTGGGTTTCTAATATTACACCTCGCACATTAGTTGATACCCTCAAGTGAACGAACAAAAAAAGATTCATTAAGGTTTAATTTCTGAATCACTTCCCAATGGTATTAGTGATTAGGTGATTTTCTCAATTTCAACATTCATTTCGTGGAGATACAATTCGAAATTCAAAATTTCAAGAAACTTATTTTCTTCAAATAAAGAGATTAAGAATTAAGTTAAGGAATGACAAATATGAAAATAAGGGCCTCCGTCCGTAAAATTTGTGAAAAATGTCGACTGATCCGTAGGCGAGGACGAATTATAGTAATTTGTTCCAACCCAAGACATAAACAAAGACAAGGATAAATAATTTTTAGAAAAAAAAAGGGGGGGGAAGGAAACTCCATAAATCTAAAAGACCCAATATCCAACTAAATACTAAATAAAATAAAAATAAATAAAGGATCTGTTTTGACATCAAATGGATATATCCATATATCTCTGGCTTAGATTTATGAGATGACAAAATATGGCAAAACCTCTACCAAGAATTGGTTCACGTAAGAATAGACATATGGGTTCACGTAAAAATGTACGTAGAATACCAAAGGGAGTTATTCATGTCCAAGCAAGTTTCAACAATACTATTGTGACTGTTACAGATGTACGGGGGCGGGTAATTTCTTGGTCCTCCGCCGGTACTTGCGGATTCAAGGGTACAAAAAGAGGGACACCATTTGCCGCTCAAACCGCAGCAGGAAATGCTATTCGGACAGTAGTGGATCAGGGTATGCAACGAGCAGAAGTCATGATAAAAGGCCCCGGTCTCGGAAGAGATGCGGCATTAAGAGCTATTCGCAGAAGTGGTATACTATTAAGTTTCATACGAGACGTAACTCCTATGCCACATAATGGCTGCAGGCCCCCTAAAAAAAGACGTGTGTAAAAATAAACATTGAAAATATTTCAAGAGAAATAAATAATTCAATGATTTGATCAAATAATATGGGTCAAGAGAAAGTAACAGTATCTACTCGGCCACTACAGTGGAAGTGTGTTGAATCAAGAGCAGACAGTAAACGTCTTTATTATGGACGCTTTCTTCTGGCTCCACTTATGAGAGGACAAGCCGATACAATAGGCATTGCGATGCGAAGAGCTCTGCTTGGAGAAATAGAAGGAACATGTATCACACGCGCAAAATCCGATAAAATACCACATGAATATTCTACCATAGTCGGTATTCAAGAATCCGTACATGAAATTTTAATGAATTTGAAAGAAATTGTATTGAGAAGTAAT